CCTTTTTAGTTAAAAGTTTTCTTAGAATCCAATCCAACCTTTCCCTTTAAGGAATTTAATTGGTTAGCATAATATCTAATAAATAGAAAATCGAATAGTAGATAATCTGTTATGAAAGAAAGAAAACATTCTTTGAAGAATCAAGATTCGTAACCAATCCTTGCCTTATTTGTTGGATTAGGTCTAACTTTCTTGACTAAACTGCAAGAGTGGAACTTTACGAGATGAAATAGGGAAAGACAGAAGATAAAACTTAAAAGGATAATTGAAGTGACTCGTCTTCGAATCAACTTTGGTTGGGGGTTCGAAAAAGGAATAAAAATAAAGTAAATTCAAGGAGGAGCTTTCCTTTTTTTAAGGGGCCCCTCGGGGGGTCGTGGAATGCTTTTCTTCTCCTCTTATTCCATATGGAATACAATCAGTTAAAATAAGAAGGAATAGGGGAATATTCGACCGTTTCAATTCTTTATTTATCTTTTATTCCAAAATTCTCCCGAAAATCCAATTTCATTTTTCAATGGGGTTAGATGATCTAGTTCTTAATATTATTACTTTACTCAACTGACAGATTCCACAACAAATCTCTTGATTCGGAATTAGGGACTCATGTCGCATCTGATGAATCGATTCTCTTTTACACTTCTGTATCTCACTCGATCTTGTTTTTTAGTATTATCTAAAATAACCGATGAATTCTGAATTTTCCATAACTTAGGTAAGTGCTTTACCAACATATGTAGTGTAGTAAAAAAATAAATGGAATTTAACCCTTTCATGCTTACTATAACTAGTTATTTCGGTTTTCTACTGGCTGCTTTAACTATAACCCCAGCTCTATTTATTGGTTTGAACAAGATACGTCTTATTTGAAATGAATTGAATGAATAAGTCAGAAAAGAAAAATCTTTCTTTTGGATTCCTGGTATTCTACGACTCTTTTCCACACTAATTACCAATTCTTTTCTTGGTCATTGAGATTCGTGGATAATTTAGACTACTATTTAGGGATAGATCGTACCTCTTTTTTTTTATCCCCTCGAACAAATCGAAATGATTGAAGTTTTTCTATTTGGAATCGTCTTAGGCCTAATTCCTATTACTTTAGCGGGATTATTCGTGACTGCGTATTTGCAATACAGGCGTGGGGATCAGTTGGATCTTTGATTGAGTAATATTTCTTTTTTGATTGACCTCCTCTCTGGTCTGGAGGAGGTCAAATTGGAGTTGCAATTCAACTTTGTTTTGTTAAGTTATTTTACTCTGCTTCGACATAAGATAGATGGAATCACGCTCTGTAGGATTTGAACCTACGACATCGGGTTTTGGAGACCCGCGTTCTACCGAACTGAACTAAGAGCGCTTTCATTCAAAAAGAAAACCCTTTTCTACTCCTAACGTGTCTCACGTACGTATAGTATCCACAAATTCAAGTTATACCCACTTTAATTGATCTCCTCGCTACTGCCCATAAAGAAGAAAGAAGTAATAGGTAGGGATGACAGGATTTGAACCTGTGACATTTTGTACCCAAAACAAACGCGCTACCAAGCTGCGCTACATCCCTTTTCCAAATTGTTGTACAATGGCATTGTACACAATTCCTGTCTTGTTTTCCACATCGTAATTTTCTTCTCTTTCTCTATCTATATAGAACCTTCTTGTCATTTCTTCTTTTTGGTCTCATATAATCAAGTCAAGGAATGGTATACATCTAAAATCGAATCTAATTTCACCTATAAAAGAAAGATTACTATTCCTTGGTAATGTATAGGAAGAAGAGGTCATCTTTTTCTTTTTTAGGGATAGGAAAATCTCGTCTATACGGTTCATTCTATATAGAATATTGATTTTGTTTTTTTAGTTAGGAATTTCGCATAAACAAAAGAAATACAAAAGATCTTGGGCAAGAGTATCTGATCATATATGTATTCCAATAAGGAAGGAGGATTTTCAATGCGGGATATAAAAACATATCTCTCTGTAGCACCCGTGCTAAGTACTCTATGGTTTGGGGCTTTAGCAGGTTTATTGATAGAAATTAATCGTTTATTCCCAGATGCTTTGTCATTCCCTTTTTTTTAATTCTAGTTATTGCTATGCGAGGAATTCTTCGTGACATGACGAAAATTTTCCCTTTTTCAATCCTTTTTTTTTTAGTATAGGAAGGAAAAAGAAAGAAAAGATGGATTGGGTTGAACCTCAGAGTCATGAAAAATTCGGTAAATCCCATTTTGGAAAACAGAAATTCAATTAAAAGCGGTATCCAAGCTAAGTCAGGCCTCAGAAATCAGAGCATAGAAAGAGGCTGGGCTGGCTACTTAAATGAAAGGATTTCGAAGCAAAATCCTTGCTAATTCGACAAGGATTGTATTCTTTAATTATTTCTCCATTTTTTATTACTTAATTTAAGAATTTCCAAAATTTTTTATTCTAATGGATTTTATTCTTCTTCTTCGGATTCAAAATAGAAGAATAAAAGAATAAGTAGAAGAATTAAGTTAAGTCAATCCAAAAAAGAAAGGAGGTTCATGGCCAAGGGGAAAGATGTTAGAATCAGACTTATTTTGGAATGTATCAGTTGTGTTCGAAAAGGTGCCAATAAGGAATCGACGGGGATTTCTAGATATAGTACTCAAAAGAATCGCCACAATACACCTGGACAATTAGAATTCAAAAAATTTTGTCGTTATTGTCGCAAGCATACGACTCATGGCGAAATAAAAAAATAGGAGCATCGTGTGTTCGATCTTTCCAAAGAACAGATTTAATATATAGAACATAGATAGAATACAAAATACAAATCAACTCATTTGATTTCAGGTAGATATTATTCTATATGTATAGAGGGTATTCATATACTATATATGAATCAAATAATATATGGACCAAAGAAAGACTACTTCTTCTGGATCCAAAATTAATAAAATAAAGAAATCCATTTTTTTTTCAATTTTTTAATAAAGAATAAATCATGTATACATCTAAACAACCTTTTCATAAATCTAAGCAACCCTTTCGTAAATCCAAGCAAACTTTTCAAAAATCCAAGCAAACTTTTCGTAAGTCCAAGCAAACTTTTCGTAAATCCAAACAACCTTTTCGTAAATCCAAACAACCTTTTCGTAGGCGTCCTCGGATTGGCCCGGGGGATCCAATTGATTATAGAAACATGAGTTTAATTAATCGATTTATTAGTGAACAAGGAAAAATATTATCGAGACGAATAAATAGATTAACCTTGAAACAACAACGATTAATTACTCTTGCTATAAAACAGGCTCGTATTTTATCTTTCTTACCATTTCGTAACTATGAGAATGAGAAGCAATTTCAAGCCCAGTCAATTTCAATAATTACTGGTCCTAGACCCAGAAAAAATAGACATATTCCTCAATTAACGCAAAAGTTCAATTCCAATCGAAACTTAAGAAACTCCAACCAGAATTTAAGAAACAACAATCGGAACTTAAGTTCCGATTGTTGATGTTTTATTCGAAAGGGCCAGACCTATATATAAGGAAAGTAATCCAGTTTTGATTCTTGTGTTTGTTATAAGAAAGAAAAATGGGGAAGAATAAATAGTTTTTTTATTTATTGCAACATGCTCGTTGATTCTTACCACTTAATCTTAATTTATTGTATCTTCCCGGAGTTCCCTCTCCGGGAATTCGGTTTTAATTATTCCTGTATATTACTTTTTTATCCATTTAATTGATGATCTTTATTTTATTGGAAATCGTGTAAAGATTATTTGGATTTGATACAGCTACTTGTGCAAGCATTTTACGATTAAGAATCAATTCCTTCTTGTACAGATTGTGTATTAATTTACTATAACTATTGAATACTTTATATATCCGCGTTGCTGCGTTTATCCGAGTGATCCACAAACGACGAAAATCCCTCTTTTGCCTGCCTCTATCTCGATGAGAGGAAACAAAAGCTCTTCTTACTTGTTGAGTAATCATTCGATTAAGTCTTAAATGAGCCCCTCTAAAGTTTGAGGCAAATGAACGCATTTTTGTTCGTCGTCTCCGAGCTATATATCCTCGCGGAACTCTGGTCATTGAATCAAATTAACCTTAATGAATAACTAATGATTTCTCTTCTTTTAGCCATCCTTTTTCCCATTAATAACAAAACGAATTATTCCGATATATAAAATATTAATTCCAATGGCTTTTGCTACTGTAACCTTCCCAACCACGATTTTTTATTCTATTCCCTTCAGTTATTTCGCATAGAAATAACAAATTCTAACGATACTCAAAAAAATAGTGGGTTCCATCGTTTCTATGGTTCCCTTTTAAACGGTGAGGCCCTCTCTATACACCGGAGCCCTTTCTTTCATTTCATCAAAAGGTATTGTGAACTTGTATAGTTCACATTCTTTGGCTCTACCTATCCATTATAGAGTAAATAGCTCTTTTCACAATAAGAGTTATCCATACAGTGACGGCATTTAATTATGAAAGTTGGCTAAGTAGCTGACCCTGTTAGTCCGTTCTTTTAAGATAAAGGAGCATAAGCCTTTTTCTTTTTATTACTATTTCCTCCGCTTAATGGATAACCATTCTCTACCAATGGGGGAATTGCTTCTTATTTCCAATTTAGATGATTGGATTTGCACCAAAGGAAACCAGAAATTCCATATTACCATAGAAATCTAGGATAGAGCTTCTCTATCCTATTCATTGGTACCGATCATGGATACTTCCAAAATTGTCTTATTTGTTTGAACTCATGATCTGAACGAGTCACACATACACCCTAGCACATGTTCCTCGACGCTGAGGGCATCCCTTAAGCGCGGCCGATTTTCTAGCATTTCGTATTGGCTGTCTTGCGTTTCTAATAAGTTGTTTAACCGTTGGCATGTCGTATGTATATAGAAAAAAAGGATTGGTTTAGATCGATCTTAACCTGATGATTGATCATCATGAAGTATTTCTATTTTCTATTAAATCGCAGAAAACCTGAATTTAGGTTTGAAATAAATTTACAAGAAATGCGACCACTACCAATCCTTAAACATTTCTGGAAACCACACTGGATCAGTATCGCAGTGCTCGTCAATCATTTCATCCCCTACAATATCGACAAGTCCATAAGCTTTGGCTTCGTCTGCTGACATAAAAACATCCCTTTCCATGTCTTCGGATACAACCCAAAAAGGCTTGCCTGTTCTTAGTGCATAAACCCTTGTGATCATTTCGCGAACTTTGTGTAACTCCTCCACTTCTAGTAAAAATTCTGGTGTCCTTGCCCGATAATAAGCACTAGCAGGTTGGTGAAGCATAATCCTCGCGTGAGGGAATGCTATACGCTTGGTGGGTTCTCCTCCAAGCAGAATGAAGGATGCCATGGACGCAGCTATTCCGAGGCATATTGTATATATATCTGGTGTCACCGTTTGCATCGTATCAAAAATTGCCATTCCTGAGATTAGCCACCCGCCTGGGGAGTTTATAAACAAAAAAATATCGCTAATTCCATCTTCTATACTGAGATATACCATGAGACCTGTAATATGATTCGTGATCTCGCAACGAATCTCTTGACCTAAAAAAAGTGTCCTTTCTCGATACATAACATTGTATAAGTCAACCCAAGTCGCTTCTTCATCTCCGGGAATCCGGTAAGGTACTTTTGGAACACCAATGGGCATATTAGATTAATATTATTAAATTTAAGTAAGAAAACTATACTTTAATATGGAAACGTAAGAATGGAAGAGAAAGAAAGAATCCGCAGTTTATTGTCTTTTTTTTTTTCTTATTCTATATGAATACTATGGATTCTATTAATACGTAGATTGAAATAATACATAGATTGAAAGGTTATATCTATAAGGAAGGTAAGACAGATTGAATAAAGAAAAAAGAATCGGTGATTGGAATGATAAACAAAGAGGGATAGGGATCTATTCTTCGTTTTTTTTCCAAATAGGCCAAGCTACCCATTGCATATTGGCACTTATCGAGTATAGAATAGATCTGCTTCTCTTTCTTCTTACGAACAGAATTGGCTTCTTATTTTTAATGGAATGAAATAAATATTCACGCTTTCTGACACAGAATCCCCTAAAGGGGTTAGGTACATAGGATATGGATAGTCTTTTCCAATGCGATAAAATAAAGCGACATCGTGTCTATTTTTCTTTGCTAAAGGGGTATTTCCATGGGTTTGCCTTGGTATCGTGTTCATACTGTTGTATTGAATGATCCGGGTCGATTGCTTTCGGTGCATATAATGCACACAGCTCTAGTTTCTGGTTGGGCCGGCTCGATGGCTTTATACGAATTAGCGGTTTTTGATCCCTCTGATCCTGTTCTGGATCCAATGTGGAGACAAGGTATGTTCGTCATTCCCTTCATGACTCGTTTAGGAATAACCAATTCGTGGGGTGGTTGGAGTATTTCAGGAGGAACTGTAACGAATCCGGGTATTTGGAGTTATGAAGGTGTGGCAGGTGCGCATATTGTGTTTTCTGGCTTGTGTTTCTTGGCAGCTATCTGGCATTGGGTATATTGGGACCTAGAAATATTCTGTGATGAGCGGACGGGAAAACCCTCTTTGGATTTGCCCAAGATTTTTGGAATTCATTTATTTCTTGCAGGGGTGGCTTGCTTTGGCTTTGGCGCATTTCATGTAACGGGTTTGTATGGTCCTGGGATATGGGTGTCCGATCCTTATGGACTAACTGGAAAAGTACAAGCTGTAAATCCAGCGTGGGGTGTAGAAGGTTTTGATCCTTTTGTTCCGGGGGGAATAGCTTCTCATCATATTGCTGCGGGTACATTGGGCATATTAGCGGGCCTATTCCATCTTAGTGTCCGTCCGCCTCAACGTCTATACAAAGGATTACGTATGGGCAATATTGAAACTGTACTTTCCAGTAGTATCGCTGCTGTTTTTTTTGCAGCTTTCATAGTTGCCGGAACTATGTGGTATGGGTCAGCAACTACCCCAATCGAATTATTTGGGCCTACTCGTTATCAGTGGGATCAGGGATACTTTCAGCAAGAAATATATCGAAGAGTTAGCGATGGGTTAGCCGAAAATCTTAGTTTATCAGAAGCTTGGTCTAAAATTCCCGAAAAATTAGCCTTTTATGATTATATTGGTAATAATCCGGCAAAGGGGGGATTATTCAGAGCAGGCTCAATGGACAATGGGGATGGAATAGCTGTTGGATGGTTAGGACATCCCGTCTTTAGAGATAAAGAAGGGCGCGAGCTTTTTGTACGCCGTATGCCTACTTTTTTTGAAACATTTCCGGTTGTTTTGGTAGATGAAGAGGGAATTGTGAGAGCGGACGTTCCTTTTAGAAGAGCAGAATCCAAATATAGTGTTGAACAAGTAGGCGTAACGGTGGAGTTCTATGGTGGCGAACTTAATGGAGTAAGTTATTCTGATCCTGCTACTGTAAAAAAATATGCGAGGCGTTCCCAATTAGGGGAAATTTTTGAATTAGATCGGGCTACTTTGAAATCGGATGGTGTTTTTCGCAGCAGTCCAAGGGGTTGGTTCACTTTTGGTCATGCTACCTTTGCTTTGCTCTTCTTTTTCGGACACATTTGGCATGGCGCTAGAACCTTGTTCCGAGATGTTTTTGCTGGTATTGATCCAGACTTGGATGCTCAAGTGGAATTTGGAACATTCCAAAAAGTTGGAGATCCAACTACAAGGAGACAGGCAGTCTGATACCACATTGCTATGGTATCTTTCATCTCTCTTTTTTGATTTGACATGGGAAACATCTCCCATCCTTTCTTTGACTCTTTTTCTTTCTTTATATGGGAAATGATCCCAAATGACAAATGAATAGGTGTGGAAGTTATAATTGTAAATAAACCACGATCGAATCTATGGAAGCATTGGTTTATACGTTCCTTTTAGTTTCGACTTTAGGGATAATTTTTTTCGCTATCTTCTTCCGAGAACCACCTAAGGTTCCGACTAAAAAAATGAAATAATTTCATTGAAGTAAGAAGTCTCCCCATCTGGGAGACTTCTTACTTCAATTAGTCCCCGTGTTCTTCGAATGGATCTCTTAATTGTTGAGAGGGTTGCCCAAACGCGGTATATAAGGCATACCCAGTAAAGCTTACAAGTAAACCAGATATGGAGATGGCGACTAAAGTTGCTGTTTCCATTTTTATAGAATTTCAAGATTACAATGGATCTACGAAAAGATCGTGTATTTACAACTACAACGGAATAGTATACAAAGTCAACACCAATGATTAAATAGAATTTATGGCTACACAAACCGTTGAAGATAGTTCTAGACCTGGGCCAAGACGAACTCGCGCAGGTAGTTTATTGAAACCCTTGAATTCGGAATATGGGAAAGTAGCTCCGGGTTGGGGGACTACTCCTTTTATGGGGGTCGCAATGGCTTTATTCGCGATATTCCTATCTATCATTTTAGAAATTTATAATTCTTCTGTTTTACTGGACGGAATTTTAATGAATTAGGTTTCTACTAACTAAAACTACGAAGTCATAGTTTTTCCATCCAAAAAAGCCTTTCTACTTTAAGCTCTACATTTCTAGACATTCTGGTAGTTCGACCGTGGAATTTTTTTGTTTCGGTATCTCTGGAATATGAGTGTGTGACTTGTTAGAATTGATCCTATTGATAATACATAGAAAGGGCCTGTTATCTCTATCAAGATGATTCTAATTCGTCGGATATTTATTATTTATTCTAGTATCTGGAACACGAAATAGATAGAGTGGATCAAGAAAAAAAAATGGAACTATGATTCATACTCACTATTCAGACCTCGCAACCAGACTGAAAAAAATTCAAGTAGTTTTTAATAAAAAAAGAAAATGTCTTCCTTCCAAATTTGTTTGCCCAAAAGACAACTTTTTTTTTCTCTTGATTTTGTCGAGTTATTACACCGATTCAATAAATGATCATCAAGCGGTTCTTATTCGAAGAACCCTTGCCTTTTGTTTAGCTTGAGACTCAATCATCGTGGCTCTAGTATGAATCTAAGGTTTTAATTGAACTGATTCATAGGATCGCAACAAGATAATTTCTATCAGAAAACTACTAGAATTTTTGCTTTATTTATTTACTAGTAAAACAAAACAAGAGTAAATCCGCATTACGCAAAAAAAAAAAAAGAAATCCAAAATAGGGAAGAGAAAAGTCAAGAGGCCTCTAATGACCAACATAAGGCAAAGAAAGGAAGACAGATGAGCCAACTTGAGATTTTTTGGCATTATCATCACAAAGAATAAATTCTGGATTTTTCTTATTTCATATCTTCAAGGCAAATCGACCCAATCCAGTGGCTGATGAAGTTTTGAACCCTTTTTTTTCTAATATCCGTTGAAAATTTGTGTGTTTCTGCTTGAGCCGTACGAGATGAAATTTTCATATACGGTTCTCGGAGGGGGACTCGGGTTAGTTACCTATCTCAATAAAGTATATGATTGGTTTGAGGAACGTCTTGAGATTCAGGCAATTGCGGATGATATAACTAGTAAATATGTTCCTCCTCATGTCAACATATTTTATTGTTTAGGGGGAATTACACTTACTTGTTTTCTAGTACAAGTCGCTACAGGTTTTGCTATGACTTTTTACTACCGCCCAACCGTTACAGAGGCTTTTTCCTCGGTTCAATACATAATGACCGAGGCCAACTTTGGTTGGTTAATCCGATCAGTTCATCGATGGTCAGCAAGTATGATGGTTCTAATGATGATCCTGCACGTATTTCGTGTGTATCTCACAGGTGGATTTAAAAAACCCCGCGAATTAACTTGGGTCACAGGTGTGGTTTTGGCTGTATTGACTGCATCGTTTGGTGTAACTGGTTATTCTTTGCCTTGGGATCAAATTGGTTATTGGGCAGTCAAAATTGTGACAGGTGTACCTGAAGCGATTCCGGTAATAGGATCGCCTTTAGTGGAGTTATTGCGTGGAAGTGCTAGTGTGGGCCAATCCACTTTGACTCGTTTTTATAGTTTACATACTTTTGTACTGCCTCTGCTTACCGCCGTATTTATGTTAATGCACTTTCCAATGATACGTAAGCAAGGTATTTCGGGTCCTTTATAGGGAAGGCATATCATAGAGAAAGATAATTCTAATTCTCATATATCATATCGGGTAGGTTGTGGTATTTCATTGCTACAAACATGGGTTATTGTAAAATAAGACATGTCATTTGGATACTTTTCTTCAACTCCGAAGTATTTTGATACAAATAGTTGAAGTTAATTTTACGAAAGAAAATAAGGCGGATTATGGGAGTGTGTGACTTGAATTATTGATTTGGCCATGCAGATAAAGAATTGGATCTGCCACATTAGAATTCACAACCAAAGGTGTCTCCGCATCCAATCAACACGTAAGTCCCCTATCTAGGAAGGATAGGCTGGTTCACTTGAGGAGAATATTTTCTATGATCATACCCCGACCATGTCATCCATGAACAGGCTCCGTAAGATCCCATAGAGTAGAAATGGAATAAGTCATATCACATGATCTAATTCTCTATTTATTACACTTACTTTTTTATTATAGTATGGAAATGCATTCATTTTCTTTGCATCGATTGCGATCCGCAATACTATCGGAGTAAAAGAAGGTATCTAAGGAAGAACGTAGGCTAGACTTTTGGATTTTTTATTAGTAACAAGTAAATACTTTGTTTGGACGTAAGAAATTTGCGATATTGAGGGGATAAACACCAACTAATCAAGAGACATGAGACAATCCACAAAGCAATTGATCATGATCAAATTTGCAAGCCCACTTGGATATTGAGCATTTACCCATAAGAATAGGATTCTTTTCAATGAGTAGTTGTAGGTGCAACTTCGGAAAAGAGAATCTGATAAAGCTTTTCTTACCTAGAGTCATTGAGTCATTATATACCTTATTCTATTATGGATCTTCCACGGTCTTTTTTCTTTCATTCTTGCTCGAGCCGGATGATGAAAAATTCTCATGTCCGGTTCCTTTGGGGGATGGATCCTAAAGAATTCACCTATCCCAATAACAAAGAAACCTGACTTAAATGATCCTGTATTAAGAGCAAAATTAGCTAAAGGGATGGGACATAATTATTACGGGGAACCCGCGTGGCCCAACGATCTTTTATATATTTTTCCAGTAGTAATTCTAGGTACTATTGCATGTAATGTAGGTTTAGCGGTTCTTGAGCCGTCAATGATTGGTGAACCGGCGGATCCGTTTGCAACTCCTCTGGAAATATTACCCGAGTGGTACTTCTTTCCCGTGTTTCAAATACTCCGTACAGTACCCAATAAGTTATTGGGCGTTCTCTTAATGGTTTCTGTGCCAACGGGCTTATTGACAGTACCCTTTCTAGAGAATGTCAATAAATTCCAAAATCCATTTCGTCGCCCAGTAGCTACGACAGTCTTTTTAATCGGTACTGCGGTAGCTCTTTGGTTAGGTATTGGAGCAACATTACCCATTGAAAAATCCTTAACTTTAGGTCTTTTTTAGGGATTTTTCAGGTTGATTCATTCAACCGTGAAGTACCGTGCATAGGTATCTAGGAAATAGTTACTTCCAAGTGAATCTTCCCTAGATACCTAAAATCCATTTTATTATGATCCATTTCGCGAAAATATAGATTGTGCCAAAGATGCAAAATTGTTTTCTTTTTTTTTATTCTAACTCGAAAAGGAAGAAGAGGAAAAAATTGCAATGGATTTAAAACGAGAACTTATTCTTAGGTAAATCAATTGGGAGATGCTTCTCTAGAGTGTCCCATATCTGTTTTCCATCTTCCATACGAAAACTGTCAATTCTCATAAGATCTTCTTCAGTCTTACTCAAAAGGTCCAATAGTGTATGTATATTGGCCCTTTTGAGACAATTATACGTTCTAGAAGGCAATTCTAATTGATCAATAAAAATACAATTCAATGGAATTCCTTTTTTGTTTTTCTTTAGATTAGTTAATTTTTTTTGAAAGGTTAAAAGGGGTGGAGTAAACCTGTTTTTATTTTCTTCGAAACTAGTGCCCTCTTCCTCCGCGTGTAGAAAAGGAAGAAATAAATCAATCAAATTACGAGAAGCCTCATAAAGCGCTTCCTTAGGGGTTAAACTTCCATTCGTCCATATTTCTAGAAAAAGTATCTCGTGTTTTTCATTTCCATTCCCACAATAAAAAATACTATAATTCACATTTCGAACAGGCATGGATACAGCATCTATGGGATAACTTCCATCTTGAGAGTTCTTTCTGAGTTCCGTGTGATATCCGCGATCTCTCTTGATCTGTAACTCAATACAGAAATCAATGGGCTCTGTCAAGTTAGCTATAGGTTGTGCCATATCAACGATCTCTACGGAAGGGGGTAAGATGATATCTTGAGCAGTTATGTATCTAGGACCTTTGACACAAATTGATGCGTCTCTAACTCCATAGAGATTACTTCTCAATACAATTTCTTTCAAATTTAGTAAAATTTCTTGTACGGATTCTTCAATACCTGCTATTGTAGAATATTCGTGTGGCACGCTCCCAAATTTTGCACGTGTGATACATGTTCCTTCTATTTCTCCAAGTAAAGCTCTTCGCAAGGCAATACCGACGGTATCCGCTTGACCTTTTCTAAGCGGGGACAAAATGAAACGACCATAATAAAGACGCTTACTATCTACTCTTGATTCAACACACTTCCACTGTAGTGTTTGAGTGGATCCTGCTACCTCCTCTCGAACCATAATAGACTAGTATTATTATTTGATCATTGAATCGTTTATTTCTCTTGAAAGCGGTTTAATTCTTTTACAGACGTCTTTTTTTAGGAGGTCGACATCCATTATGCGGCATAGGTGTTACATCGCGTATACAACTTAATCGTACACCACTTTTAGCAATGGCTCGTAATGCGGCATCTCTTCCACTACCAGCACCCTTTACCATAACTTCTGCTCGTTGCAAACCCACTGTACGAATAGCATCTACTGCTGTTCTTTGACCAGCATAGGGTGATGCTTTTCTTGAGCTTTTGAATCCACAAGTACCCGCGGAGGACCAGAAAACCACCCGACCCTGCGGGTCTGTAACAGTTATAATGGTATTGTTGAAACTAGCTTGAACATGAATAACTCCTTTTGTTATTCTACGTGCACTCTTCCGTAAACTAAAACGCGCATTCCTACGCAAACCAATACGCACTTTCCTACGTGAACCAATTTTTGGTATAGCTTTTGTCATATTTTATTATCTCATAAATATGAGTTAGAAATAACAAAAAGAAAAAAAGATACAAAGATATCCGTTTCAGGGTAAAATATATCCTTTACTTTAATTATTTTATTTGGAATTTGGACATTTCCGCGGGTACTTTTTTTACTTTTTAGAAAGTAAAGTTCTTTTTCGAAAGATTACCCCTGTCTTTGTTTATGCTTCGGGTTGGAACAAATGACTCTAATTCGTCCACGCCTACGAATCAGTCGACATTTTGTACAAATTTTACGAACAGAAGCTCTTATTTTCATATTTCCGTATTCCTTTCTTAAACTATGAATCTAATCTTTGGAAAAAATAAGTCTCTTCGCTTGAATTTTGGAACTTTGAATTTATTACCCTAGAAAAAAAAAGAAAAACCTAATTCTTTGAATCTTTGGTATCCTTCAAATCTTCGGTATCCTTCAAATCTTCGGTATCCTTCGAGTCTTCGGTACGCTTCGAATCCTTATGGGGAAGTCTATAAATTATACGTCCCTTGCTTGAATCATAACGACTTACTTCAATTTTGACCCTATCCCCCATCAGTATTCGTATAGAACTAGACCGGATCTTTCCTGAAATATAGCCCAGAATGATGGTGTCATTCTCTAGGCGAACGCGGAACATTCCGTTGGGTAGGGCTTCCGTAACTAAACCTTCGAAAGTGACTTTTGCTTCTCTCGGGTTTTTTTTTTCTCTCCTATTTTTTTTTTCTGTCATATTTTTTTTTCTCCTATTTTTCTATTTTGATTTTCAAATAAAAATAAAAAAAAACGTTGTATTTTTATTTGAAAAATAGGAAGTTCGAGATAGAATTCGGGTACTATAGGAGGGGCGATTACCATATATAACATAAGACTTCTCCCCCAATTCTGTTTAGTCGAGCTTCTCGATCTGTCATTATACCTCGAGAAGTAGAAAGAATAGCAATTCCCATTCCGCCCAAAACTTTAGGAATTCCTTGATAGTTGGCATAAATTCGTAAGCCGGGTCGGCTGATACGCTTTAAAAAGGTTCTAGTTCTATATATTCCTTTTCTAGTCTTTCTCTTTTGATGTCGCAAAGTTGAAACCAAGAAATATCTGTTACTTTCCTGATGTTTCCGAACACTTTCAATAAAACCCTCTCGTAGAAGTATTTTAACAATGTTTTCGGTAATATTTGTAGATACTACTCGAACTGTTCCTTTTTTATTCATGTCCGCGTTTCTTATAGAGGTTAGTAAATCAGCAATAGTGTCCTTGCCCATAAGACTCTAATTCTAGGTTCCTCCTAATTTTTCTATAATCAACATGTTTTCTTTTTTTTTTTTTTTGATTTTAAAGCATATACGTGAAACACAATCTACTAATTTTTTCTTTGATCTATATCTTGCCTACTAGTATTTATAATACTTCAGGAGCTAATGAAACTATTTTAGTAAAATTCAACTCTCTCAATTCCTCGGCGATCGCGCCAAAAACTCGAGTTCCTTTCGGATTTCCTTTTTGATCAATGATAACCGCTGCATTGTCATCATAGCGTATTATTATACCGTCTTCGCATTTGAACTCTTTACATGTACGTACAATTACAGCTCGAATTACTTCGGATCTTTCTAGAGGCATTTGGGGCACTGCGTCTTTGATTACAGCAACAATAACATCACCAATACGAGCATATCGCTGATTACTAGCAGCTCCTATGACTCGAATACACATCAATTTTCGAGCTCCACTGTTATCTGCTACATTTAAAAGGGTCTGAGGTTGAATCATATTATTTTGATTTCAATTTGTTATTTCAATGCAAAAGGATGAAAGAAATATTGTCTTTCCATAAAGAAAAACCTGGTTTTTTTATCTTCAATACTCCTTTTTTGGGGTTCTATATCTCTATCTCTAATCGAAGAAATTGACTTCGTATGGGCATTTTACTGGCAGCTATGGAGATAGCTGCTCTAGCTACAGTTTCGGATACTCCGCCCATTTCATAAAGTATTCGACCTGGTTTAACAACGGCTACCCAATATTCGGGGGATCCCTTTCCTGAGCCCATACGTGTTTCCGTGGGTCTTAGTGTAACCGGTTTGTCGGGAAATATACGTACCCATAGTTTTCCACCACGACGTGCATATCGTGTCATTGCTCTTCGTCCTGCTTCTATCTGTCTCGACGTGATCCAAGCGGGTTCAAGTGCTTGAAGAGCATATCTACCAAAACAAATACGATTGCCTCGGCAGGATTTTCCCTTCATTCTTCCTCTATGTTGTTTACGAAATCTGGTTCTTTTGGGGTTATAGTCGATGGTTCTTTCTTAGTTCCATCTCTACTGCAAAACTGGACATGAGAGTTTCTTCTCATCCAGCTCCTCGCGAATGAAATGAGAAAGCGTGCAAATTTCTCTAATTCCATAATATTCCAAAATATTATGGATAGATGCACATTAATAGATAATAGAAAAAGTTAGGGTTTTTTTAATATTGAATTTGTTAAATTTTAATATTGAATTTGTTAAAATAGATAAATATATAGTCAAGAAAGAAGATCTAGAATATATCTAGATGTGTGTGTCTATTTATCTATATTCTATATTTATGGATAATGTAATCTTTCTTAACAAAAAATCTCCTTATTTTTACTCTTATTGAATCGCGGTAAAGTATTCTAATTCAATAAATATTTCGCGGGCGAATATTTACTCTTTCCTGTCTTATTTGTTAATTTATATTATAACCTTACCAAATAAGGCAATTTTTTTGGTTTGTTCCGCCATCCCACCCAATGAAGTATTAGGATTCTTTTCAATAAAATCCTATGCAGTCATAGGTTCTGTCGTTCCCACTACTTCTCCTTTAATGGTTAGGTCTGAATCCCACAATGGAGCTTCCAAAAAATTTCTTTCCGAGTCAATTTTCTCAGTTTTATTAACCCGGGCCGCTCTTTATTATTGTTTTAAATTTGTATTTCTTGTTTCAAGTTACGATTTCGAATTCTCTGTTATTTTTATTATATTGATGCTTTATCACATTGCCTTTTATGATGTAACTCATAGACCATACATATTGGAATCCTATATCTTTCTTATTCCTATTCTTTCCTTCTATCATCCCTCCTTTTATCCACATCCCTTTAGTTTTGCTTCACAACCTAGAATCCATTTTCTTTTTTAGAGAAAAAATTGCAGTTGCTACAACTATATGATAGATCTACTCATTTATGATAGATGTATCATATAGTGACTGTTTCTTAGTTAGGATCTCGACAATACGAAGCAATAGGTTGGTTATTAGTTAATTTTCTATAATTACTAAGTTTTTTTCTTTTTCTATTTATAGTAGGGTTCAGTCAATTTTTTTGAATCTCCATTTTCGACTCTAAAGAAAAAACTAACGAGTCACACACTAAGCATAGCAATTATATTAAAAGATTTATCAATTTTCATTAAATCTTATAGAAAGAGGTAGAATTTCTTCTTCTTTTTCAGGGATTTCAGGAAAAATAAGGCTCTTGTCATTTTTTATTCTATCACTGAACAGAATGGGAAGACAAGGCTATTTATTCTTCGTCTACGAATATCCAAATTTTTACACCTAATACTCCATAGATAGTTCGAATTGGATAGCAGCAATAATCAATTTTAGCGCGAATTGTTTGGAGGGGAAGTCTACCCTTTTTGATGCATTCGGCACGTGCAATTTCTTTCCCTGCGAGACGACCTGCAATTTTTACTTTTACTCCCCTTATATCTGCTTTTTTAGTTAATTCAATGGCTTTTTTCATTGCCTTTCGGAATGAAACTCTATTTTTTAATTGGAAAGCTATATATTCTGCAAGAATGTTAGGTTGTCTATAAGGTTCTTTAACTTTTTCAATAGCAATATTAAGTCTCTGGTTTACAGAATTAACTTCCTTTTGTAGATCTTTCTCTAATTCTTCGATTGCTCCTTTTTTCTTTAATAAATTGGGGAATCCAATATGGATTATGACGTGGATCGTATCGATTTCTTTTTGAATTTCTATATGTGTAATTACTTCGGAACTTGAGCCTGAGTCCATTTTTCTATTATGTGTAATTACTTCGGAACTTGAGTCTGATTCTATTTTTCTATTCGAGCCTTTTTTCCTATTCTTTTGTATATAGTTCTTGATACAATTCCGTATTTTTTTATCTTCCTGTAGACCTTCAGAATAATTTTTTGGTTGTGCGAACCAAAAGGAATGGTGATTTTGGGTTGTACCAAGTCTGAAACCGAGTGGATTTATTTTTTGTCCCATATTTTTCTATTCTATTTTTTTTTTACTGGGAATCGAAATCTTAGATGGATCTAAAGATTATTTAGATTTCTTTACTATATTTAGTACAATTGTTATATGACACATGGTTTTTTTTATGGGAGAACTACGTCCTCGAGCTCGAGGTCTGAATTTTTTCATAATAGTACTCCTACTGACTTCGGCTTTAGTGATGAATAAATTCGCTTTGTCGAAATCCCTATAATGAGTAGCATTTGCTGCTGCCGAATAAACCAACTTTAGGATGGGATAAGATGCTTGATAAGGCATGAGGTTCAGTATCATAACAGTTTCTTCGTAGTAACGCCAGCGAATCTCATCAAGAACTCTTTGTGCTTTGAAAACAGACATATGGATGCGTTTTTGTGCTTTGAAAACCCGTTCGAACTTAAGTAGACGATCGGTTGGAACTTTCCTTGCGAGTTTCCTTAGCCCACTCTTCTTCTTCTTTATTCTAGGGGTATACTTTACCAGTTTGAAACTTGTCATAAATAAGGTTATTCCCCGCCTACCTTTGTTTGTTTTTTTTTATTTTGAATCTTTCTATTCTGAATTCAGTTAACGACGAGATTTAGTATCTTTTCTTGCACTTTCATAACTCGTGAAATGCCGAGTAGGCACGAATTCCCCCAATTTGCGACCTACCATAGGATTTGTTATGTAAATAGGTATATGTTCCTTTCCATTATGAATCGCGATTGTATGGCCAACCATTGCGGGTAGAATGCTAGATGCCCGGGACCACGTTACTATTGTTTCTTTCTCCTCCTTCATATTGACCTTTTCGATTTTTGCCAATAAATGATGAGCTACAAAAGGATTCGTTTTTTTTCGTGTCACAGCTGATTACTCCTTTTTCCATTTTAAAGAGTGGCATTCTATGTCCAATATCTCGATCGAAGTATGGAGGTCAGAATAAATAGAATAATGATGAATGGAACAAAGAGAAAAATCCTTTAGCTGGATAAGGGGCGGATGTAGCCAAGTGGATCAAGGCAGTGGATTGTGAATCCACCATGCGCGGGTTCAATTCCCGTCGTTCGCCCATCGCATTATTGCAAATTCCAAAAATGCAATTTTCCATATTCCTAGTTACGTATTTACTTACGGCGACGAAGAATAAAACTATCACTATATTTTTTCCTTTTCCTAGTTCTTCTTCCAAGCGCAGGATAACCCCAAGGGGTTGTGGGTTTTTTTCTACCAATGGGGGCTTTCCCTTCACCGCCCCCATGGGGGTGGTCCACAGGGTTCATAACTACCCCTCTTACTACGGGGCGTTTACCTAGCCAACACTTAGATCCGGCTCTACCCAAACTTTTTTGGTTCACCCCAACATTACCCACTTGTCCGACTGTTGCTAAGCAATTTTGGGATACCAAACGGACCTCCCCAGATGGTAATCTTAAAGTGGCCGATTTACCCTCTTTTGCAATCAGTTTCGCTACAGCACCTGCTGCTCTAGCTAATTGCCCACCCCTTCCACGTGTGATTTCTATGTTATGTATGGCCGTGCCTAAGGGCATATCGGTTGAAGTAGATTCTTCTTTTCTCTCAAAAAACCCCTTCCCAAACTGTACAAGCTTCTTCCAAAGCATACAGCTTTCTAGATGTATATGACGATCTCTAGACAGATGGATCTTATATGAATCGTATGATGAAGTACCACATGAGTGGATATATAGGAAAGGAATCCAAATCTGCCGAATCGCTCATGTTATGATCTTCTACATCCTAGGTCTCCGCGTTCCGTCATCTGGCTTATGTTCTTCATGTAGCATTCAGATCGAATGACTCTATGAAATTACGTCGATACTTCCACATATTATGGGTAACGTAGGAGACATCCCTATTTTCCCCGGGGGGTCTTAATTACCACTGCTTAGCTTTCAATTCGCCTCTGACCATCAAATTAAATGTGAATAACCCGTCCTCCTCTCTTTGAAACAAGGGGCGCTTCCGGTTCTGTGCGTGCTTCAAACAATTTTGTCTTCTCCATATTACCATATCTCTAGAGTCAATAATTTTCTATGAGGAACTACTGAACTCAATCACTTGCTGCCGTTACTCAACAGTTTTCTGTTGAGGTCTATCCCGTAGAGGTAGTCAAATTGGATCAGTGATCGATTTCTAGGTTTCGTCGTAAACCTAATTGGTTACTTCCAATTACGTAAATCAATAGTTCAAACCGCACTCAAAGGTAGGGCATTTCCCATTGATATAGGAACTTTTGTACCAGAAACAATAGTATCTCCAATTATAGCCCCTCTGGGATGTAAAATATATCTCTTCTCACCATCCCCATAGTGTATGAGACAAATGTATGCATTTCGATTAGGGTCGTATTCTATGGTTACGATTCTACCAGATATGTCTTTTTGATTCCGTCGAAAATCGATTTTACGGTATAGGCGCTTATGACCTCCCCCTCTATGCCTTGCGGTAATGATTCCTCTGGAATTACGACCTTTACCACAACGGTGCCGTCCATGGATCAAATTATTTCGTGGATTGGATTTCACTTGCCTGTCTACGGTTCCCTTGCGTGTGCTCGGGATAGGTGTTTTGTATAAATGTTTCGCCGTATTATTAAGTATTCTCCTTTAGTTTTTTTCTCTATCTAGAAGTGGAATAGAATAACCCGGTTGAAGGGTAATGATCATACGTCTGTAATGCATTGTATGTCCCAGAATAGGTCCCATTCTTCTACCCTTTCTGGGTAGTCGATGGCTATTCACAGCTACTACCTTAACACCAAAGAAGAGTTCGACCCAATGCTTTATTTCTGTCTTAGTGAATCCCGATTCGACATTAAAAGTATATTGATTCTTTCCCAATAAACGAAGACTTTTTTCTGTAAATACTGCGTATTTGATTCCATCCATAAATCGACTTTCCCTCCTATGCTCTGAGTTCCAGTATCGATAAGAATTCGAGTTCTTATTGTTCTTATGTTATGGTATGAATATACCATACCAATTCGTTATGTATGGATGATGGATGAGATTCCATGGATAGAGAGCCAGTTCCAATAGACTTATGGAACGTTCCCGTTCGCGTGCATCCAGCAGGAATTGAACCCGCAAATTTACCAATTATGAGTTGGGCGCTTTAACCATTCAGCCATGGATGCTTAACAGGGATCATCGTACATCGTAAATAACCAATTTTCATATAGAAAGACATATCATAGAAAAATGAAATCGAAAATATTCGGAGATGGCAAATATTCGGAGATGACTATGAAAACACCTCTCTGGATCCTCGAATTGAAAGAGAGATTGAGAGGGATCAAGAATCCTAATTCTCGCTATTTGGAATGGATCCAATTCTATTGAGTCTGACTCATAGTGATCATTTCTCTTTAGCAAAGAATGACCTTGGTTATCAAAGGATTGAACAACCGGGATCCATTTACTTATGATACCTAGTTGACATTGATAACAAGGATCTAATGAATTATGAGTTTAATAGATCCTCTTTAGCAGAAAGACGTATATTCCTTGCTCATTATCAGACAATCACTTATTCCCAAACCTCGTGTGGGGCTAATCGTTTTCATTTACCATCTCATGGAAAACCCTTTTCGTTCCGCTTAGCCCTATCGGGTATTTTAGTGATAGGTTCTATAGGAACTGGACGATCCTATTTGGTCAAATACCTAACGAAAAATTCCTATTTTCCTTTCATTAAGGTACGAGGGCTTCTTATTCCACAAGAACGAAAGCACCTTTTCATTCTTTCATATACTAGGGGTTTTTACTTGGAAAAGACAATGTTCCATACTAAAGGATTCGGGTCCATAACCACGAGTTCCAGTGCACTAGATCTTGTAGCACTTAGCAACGAGGCCCTATCCATTAGTATTCCACATAAGAAATCCATTATAGAAACTAATACAATTAGATTAGCTCTTCATAGACAAACTTGGGGTTTGCGAGCCAAGGTAAGACCGGCTCGGGATCATGGGACCCTTTTCTATCAGATAGGAGGGGCTCTTGTACAAAATAGACTTCTAAGTAATAACCCCATAGAATCTATCTATATAAAGAGGCAATCGTGTCAGGAAGCGGGTTTTTCTTTGGCCAAAGGGTACTTCGAACTTGGAACGAGCATGAAGAGATTAACGAGACTTCTTTCTCTTTTGAGTTTTTCTGGCGGACCGGTCGCGCAAGATCTTTGGTCTTCCCCCGGAACCGATGAAAAAAAGTGGGTCGCTTCTTATGGACTCGCTCAGAATGATTCTTCTCTATCTATAGTTCATGGCCTATTAGAAGTAGAAGGTGCTCTGGTGCAATCCTTACCGACAGAAAAAGATTGCAGTCAGGTTGATAATAATTGAGTGCCATTACTTCGTCGGTCCGAACCAAGGAATCCGTTAGAAATGTTTTGAAATGGATATTGTTCTCTCTTTGATCAGGGATTGCTATATGAAAAGAAGTGGAGTTTGAAAAAGGGAACGGAATGGTCAAACCGGAACTGCTAGAGGAACGAATTTTCAATAGCATAACTTGGGCTCCTAGAATATGGCGCCCTTGGGACAATCTATTTGATTGCAGGGTTTTGTTCCGAAGCAAAGATATCCGCGGAGGCCGGTTCGTTCGTCCTATTCTGATATTCAGGACCAAGAGGTACTGGATTCTCTTTCGGATAGGCCCTGAAAGGAGAAGAAAGGCTGAAATGCCAACGGATCTCTGTCTATTCTCTAATTCACCCGATCCGATAGTACCCGTTTTTGGAACGTCCAGTGCCAAAGTCACTGAATGGGTAAGTCACCAATCCAATCCCTTTGACAAATCGGGTGTCATATTAGATATCATATTCTATATATATAGAAATATCATAGAATAGACATATAGAATTTTTGGTCGGGAAATTCGAATGAATCATTGAGTGAAAAAGGAGCAAAGAATGACAAAAGACGAGACTCTACTAGTCTTCACTCTTGTGGTTTCCTCGGTTTCTGTTTTCTTATTCGG